CGTGTACAAATTATTCACTGATAGAAAAAAAAATGAAAGATCTTTCGGCTAGAAGAAAGATAATTCTAAATCAAATAGAAAAAATTACAAAAGAAAAGAACAAAAAAAATCGAACTTCAGAAAAAACTATTAGTCTTAAAAAAATAAAAAGAAGTTCTAATGTTAAAAAATTCAACTCATCAAACAAAATTTCATACATATTAAAAAAAAAAAATGCTCGATTATCACGTAAATTTTATTTTTTTATAAAAATTTTGATTGAAAATATATACATAGATATCTTTTTAAGTATCATTAATATTCCAAGGCTCAATGCACAGCTTTTTCTTGAATCAATAAAAAAGATTATTACTAAATACATTTCCAATAATGAATCAAATAAAAAAAAAATCGATAAACCAAATCAAAATAAATTTCACTTTATTTCGATTATAAAAAAGTCAAGAGATATCGCTGTTATTAATAAGAATTCAAAAATTTTTTGTGATATCTCTTTCTTATCACAAGCCTATGTATTTTACAAACTATCACAAAGAAAAATTCTTAACTTATATAAATTAAGATCAATCTTTGAATACCATAACCTTTTTCTTAAGAATGAAATAAAAGATTATTTTAGAGACCAAGGATTATTTAATTCGAAATTAAAAGAAAAAAATTTGATAAATTCTTTTTCTTTAATGAATCAACGGAAAAACTGGTTAAGAAGTCATTATCAATATAAATATGATTTATCTCAGCTTAGATGGTCTAGATTAATGCCAGAAAAATGGCGAAATAGAATCTATCAACACTATATGGCTGAAAATAAAAAATTAAGCAAATGGAATTTAGATGAACAAGACCAATTAATTCATTATGACAAAAAATTTGAGGTAAACTTATTTTCGACTCAACAGCAAAAGAATAATTTAAAAAAAAAAAAACACGCTAAATATAGTCTTTTATCATCTAAATCTATTAATTATGAAAAAAAGACGGACTTTTCTATTTATGAATCACCAACTAATAAAGAAACGATTCTTTATAATTCCAACACAAATAAAAGCAAATTATTTGACACCTTAGAAGGTATTCCTATGACTAATTATCTAGCGGAAAATGATATTCTCGATATCGAGAAAAGTCCAAACCGAAAATATTTTGATTGGCAACTTATCCATTTTTGTCTTAGAAAGAGGGTCGATATTGAGTCCTGGATCGATACCGGAAGCAAAGATAAAAAAAACACTAAAACTCCAACTAATAAATATCAAATAATTGCTAAAATTGATAAGAAAAAAAATTCTTTTGTTCCAATTTACCAAGATCAAGAAATTAATGCATCTAAGCAAACCCCCCTTTTTTTTGATTGGATGGGAATGAATAAAGAAATACAAAATAGTCTCATATTGAATTTTGAAGTTTGGTTCTTTCGAAAATTTGTGATACTTTACAACACATATAAAAAAAAACCATGGACAATACCGATTCAATTTCTTCTTTTAAATTTTCATAGAAATAAAAATATTAGTAAAAATAATAAAATCAACGGGAATAAAAAAGGCGACCTTCTTATATCTATATCATCGAATAAAAACAAAATTATTGAATTAGAGAATCGAAATAATGAAGAAAAAGATATTGACGACGATTATATGGGATTAGATATGACAAAACATAGAAATAAAAAGAAAAACAAAAGTCATACAGAAGTAGAGCTTGATTTCTTCCTAAAAGAGTATTTATGTTTTCAATTAAGATGGAATCTTTCTTTAAATCAAAAAATAATTGATAATATCAAAACATATTCTTTCCTACTTAGACTGACAAATCCACGAGAAATTATTATATCGGCTATTCAAAGGAAAGAACTAAATCTGAATATTCTGATGGTTCAGAAAGATGTAACTCTTACAGAATTGATGAAAAAGAGAATATTGATTATCGAACCTCTTCGTCTGTCGATAAAAACTGATGGGCAATTTCTTTTGTATCAAATGATGGGTATCTTATTAGTTCATATGAACAAAGAACAAATTAATAAAAAATATAGAGAAAAATTCTATGTTGATAAAAAGAAAAAGACTTTTACCGATGAAAGACATTACAAAAAAATTGGAAATAGAGAAAAAAATAATTATGATTTACTTGTTCCTGAAAATATTTTATCCCCTAAACGTCGTAAAGAATTAAGAATTCGAATTTCTTTCAATTTAAAAAATAAAAACGATATTCATATAAATACAGAAATTTTCAATGGTAATAACATAAAAAAAGGGAGTCCCGTTTTGGAGAAAACCAAACGTTTTTGGAGAGAAAAAAATAAATTAATTAAATCGAAATTTTTTCTTTGGCCCAATTTTCGATTAGAGGATTTAGCTTGTATGAATCGCTATTGGTTCGATACTAATAATGGCAGTCGGTTCAGTATGGTAAGAATATATATATATCCGCGGTTGAAATTTTAATAAGGGCGAATTTTTCATATATATTATATATATCATAGCTTATTTGGTATAGTATATGAAACGAAGAAGATAGCCGCCTTATTCTTTTATCCTCCATATTCCATTCGGGTACATAGAATTCAATAATCTATCAATTAGATCTAGAAATGAAATGAATCAATGGAATTTTTTTTTTACTTTTTTTTAGTTAGAATTTTTTTCTTCTTTGTAAGCGACGAAATAGACAACCCTTAAAATTTTTGATTGATTAATTCAAAATTCTGTCAAATAGAATTTTGAATTACTAACAAAGTAAACTAACAAAGTAAAGATTTTTGTGTATACAAAATTAAGATGAACTGACATTATTTATTAATAGAATACATTTATTAATTTATTATTATTACTAATCAATAAAAAATATCTTAAACTTAAAACTAAAAAAAGGAGGGAGTCCTTGTTTTATGGTAAAAAATTCATTCATTTCAGTTATTTCACAAAAAGAAAAAGACGAAAACAAGGGATCCGCTGAATTTCAAATAGTAAGTTTCACAAATAAGATACGAAGACTTACTTCACATTTGGAATTGCATAGAAAAGACTATTTATCTCAGAGAGGTTTGCGGAAAATTTTAGGAAAACGACAACGACTGTTGTCGTATTTAGAAAAAAAAAATAAAGTACGTTATAAAGAATTAATTAGTCGGTTGGATATTCGGAAGTTAAAAACTCATTAATTTCTTAATTTGAAGAGTTTTGTTGAATTATTTGATTTATTAGATCTTGAGATGAACTTCTTTTTGTTTTCAGTAACTCGTGGAATGGATCGAGGAAACTCCTATGAATATACCAGCTAAACGAAAAGACCTTATGATAGTGAATATGGGTCCCCACCACCCATCGATGCACGGTGTTCTTCGACTCATCATTACTCTAGACGGTGAGGATGTTATTGATTGTGAACCAATATTAGGTTATTTACACAGAGGAATGGAAAAAATTGCAGAAAATCGAACAATTATACAGTATTTGCCCTATGTAACACGATGGGATTATTTGGCTACTATGTTCACAGAAGCAATAACAGTAAATGGTCCAGAACTGTTAGGAAATATTCAAGTGCCAAAAAGGGCTGGCTATATTAGAGTAATTATGTTGGAATTAAGTCGTATAGCTTCTCATTTGTTATGGCTTGGGCCTTTTATGGCAGATATTGGTACACAGACTCCTTTCTTCTATATTTTTAGAGAGAGAGAGTTAATATATGATTTATTTGAAGCTGCCACTGGTATGAGAATGATGCATAATTATTTTCGTATCGGGGGGGTAGGGGCTGATCTACCTCATGGTTGGATAGATAAATGTTTGGATTTTTGCGATTATTTTTTAACAGGAGTTGTTGAATATCAAAAACTTATTACACGAAATCCTATTTTTTTAGAACGAGTTGAAGGAGTAGGTATTGTTGGTGCGGAGGAAGCAATAAATTGGGGGTTATCGGGACCAATGTTACGAGCTTCCGGAGTACAATGGGATCTTCGTAAAGTTGATCATTATGAGTCTTACGACGAATTTGATTGGGAAGTCCAGTGGCAAAAAGAAGGAGATTCATTAGCTCGTTATTTAGTCCGAATTGGTGAAATGCTGGAATCTATAAAAATTATTCAACAGGCTCTTGAAGGAATTCCAGGGGGGCCCTATGAGAATTTAGAAACCCGACGCTTTGATAGAGAAAAGGATCCGGAATGGAACGATTTTGAATATCGATTCATTAGTAAAAAAACTTCTCCTACTTTTGAATTACCGAAACAAGAACTTTATGTCAGAGTGGAAGCCCCAAAAGGAGAATTGGGAATTTTTATGATAGGGGATCAGAGCGGGTTTCCTTGGAGATGGAAAATTCGCCCACCAGGTTTTATCAATTTGCAAATTCTTCCTGAATTAGTTAAAAGAATGAAATTGGCTGATATTATGACAATACTAGGTAGTATAGATATCATTATGGGAGAAGTTGATCGTTGAAATGATAATTGATACAACAGAAGTACAAGCTATCCATTCTTTTGCTAGCTTAGAATCCTTAAACGAAGTCTATGGAATTATATGGGAGTTTGTTCCGATTTTGACTCTTGTATTGGGAATCACACTAAGCATACTAGTAATTGTATGGTTAGAAAGAGAAATATCCGCAGGGATACAACAACGCATTGGACCCGAATATGGAGGTCCTTTAGGAGTTCTTCAAGCTCTAGCGGATGGGACAAAACTACTTTTCAAAGAGAATCTTTTTCCATCTAGAGGGGATACTCATTTATTCAGTATTGGACCATCTATAGCAGTTATATCAACTCTCTTAAGCTATTCAGTAATTCCTTTTGGCTATCACTTTGTTTTAACCGATCTAAATAGTGGTGTTTTTTTATGGATTGCCATTTCAAGTATTGCTCCCGTTGGACTTCTTATGTCAGGATATGGATCAAATAATAAATATTCCTTTTTAGGTGGTCTACGAGCTGCTGCTCAATCGATTAGTTATGAAATACCTTTAACTATTTGTATTTTAGCCATATCTCTACGTGCGACTCGTTGAAACAGAAATTTCTCGCTATTATTTTTAGGAAGAAAGTTAAATGAATTGAATAGATATCTTCATTTTTTATTCATCAATTTGGTTCATGAACTAAATTGGATAGTTATATGAGTGAAAAAAAAAAACAACTTAGAAATTTGCAGTAAAAAAATTGAGACTCATTTCCTAGGTACAAGAATAAAAAAGAAAACAGAAATAAACATAAAAAAATAAGACCATTTGCCCCGAAATTGGTTGATTAGTCATCCTAACTTGAAGCGGGCTCAAAAAATCAACTTTATGGAGTTTTCACTATTATTTTATTTATAGGTATTCTCCATAGGTATTACCCTAATGCTAACAGGTGATTGAGCAAAAATGAGTGGATGGTTAGGAACACGAAGATACACAAAGAATTAGTAATAGAGATTTTTAAAATTATCGAAAAAACTATTTCGACAAAAAGTATATTAATCGGGGCTTTAAGTTCGTAGAAATGATCAGGCAGTGCTCCCCATGATTCCAATTCAGAGTATGCTCCTACCCAACAATTAAAGAAATGACTATCCGGGACGAAATAATCCTTTACTTTTTTTTAACCCCCTTGTCGTTTCGTTTTTTCAGAAAGAAGAATAAGAACGAAAAAAAAAAAGAATCGAATTACAATAATTACAATAGAATTACAATAGAACAAAAAGAAAAATCCATTTTTTTTTTATTCTTTTCTCCTATATGGATATTCATAGAGATAGAATTCGTGTCATAATTCGGGTCTCGTAATAGAAAATGATAGGTTGAAATATCTATTTGGTATTTTAACAAGGAATTTTACAAAGAGTATTTTATTGAAGGATTAAAGTTATTACTCAAGAAAGAAAAATTGAAATTATTAAAGGTAAAGGATGAGATCAATTCCGAAGTAATTTTGTATTTTTAGTATTCTAACAGATAGAATTTCATTGCTCGAATTTTGGAACGTCGATAGATTTTATCTTATTTTGATACGCTCTATTCTACAAATATATCAAAATAAATAATACAATTGATCTGTTCCTTAAATTTAGTTTTGGACTTCGAGGAGCCGTATGAGGTAAGAATCTCATGTACGGTTCTGGAATAGCGATGAGAACAGTGATGTTATCACCGACTATGATTATCTAACAGTTCAAGTACAGTTGATATAGTTGAGGCACAAGCAAAATCTGGTTTTTGGGGGTGGAATTTGTGGCGTCAACCGATAGGATTTTTTATTTTTTGTATTTCTTCTCTAGCAGAATGTGAAAGATTACCTTTTGATTTGCCAGAAGCAGAAGAAGAATTAGTAGCAGGTTATCAAACGGAATATTCGGGTATTAAATTTGGTTTATTTTATATTGCTTCCTATTTAAACTTATTAGTTTCTTCATTATTTGTAACAGTTCTTTACTTGGGCGGTTGGAATATCTGTATTCCGTATATATTTGTTCATGAGTTTTTTGAAATAAATAACATAAGCGGAGTCGTTGGACCAACAATTGGTATCTTTATTACATTGGTTAAAACTTATTTGTTCTTGTTCATTCCTATCACAACAAGATGGACTTTACCTAGACTACGAATGGACCAACTTTTAAATCTTGGATGGAAATTTCTTTTACCAATTTCCCTCGGTAATCTATTATTAACAACCTCTTTCCAACTCCTTTCACTATAAAAAAAAAAAAATAAAAAAAAAAAAAATTCGATCTAATATTAAATTTTATAATAATAAAGAAAACTATAAGAAAAGAATATTATGATTTGTCTTCAACTCAAACAAGAGAAAAAAAAATCAAATTATTCATAAAAATTTACGCTATGTTTCCCATGGTAACTGGGTTCATGAATTATGGGCAACAAACCATACGAGCCACAAGGTACATTGGTCAAAGTTTCATGATTACCTTATCCCATGCAAATCGTTTACCTGTAACTATTCAATATCCTTATGAAAAATTAATCACATCGGAGCGTTTCCGCGGTCGAATCCATTTCGAATTTGATAAATGCATTGCTTGTGAAGTATGTGTTCGTGTATGTCCTATAGATCTGCCTGTTGTTGATTGGAAATTGGAAACTGACATTCGAAAGAAACGGTTGCTTAATTACAGTATTGATTTCGGAATCTGTATATTTTGCGGCAACTGTGTTGAGTATTGTCCAACAAATTGTTTATCAATGACGGAAGAATATGAGCTTTCTACTTATGATCGTCATGAATTGAATTATAATCAAATTGCTTTGGGTCGTTTACCAATATCAGTAGTTGACGATTATACGATTCGAACAATTTTAAATTCAACTAAAAAAAAATAGATAAACCACTTTGATTGATTTAAAAATACAATTATTAAACTAAAAAAAGGAAAGTTCCGTTTTGATCTAAAAGTATGGAAGGGGTTTTCTTTCATTTTCTTAGTCAATGACTACAAAAATTCGAAATTCCAACTATTGATTTGATTGATGAGAAAATTGCATCGAAATTTAATTTTGATTGACAATCTATTAAGATATCTATAATTCTATCCAAAATTCTTTCGAGAATAAAATTTGAATGCCTTTTCTTTTTCAAGAAATTCAAGAAAGAATGAAATTAGTTCAATATTTGTAAATATAGTAATTATTTAGACCCCTCGAATTTAAAATTAAGAAGCCTATAATAATAATTATAATAATAATAATAAAATAAAAAATAATCAAAATATAAAATATAAAAAAGTTTTTCCTGGTCAAGTCAATAGTCAATAAGGTCATGAAAAAACAATTCAATTTTTTTATTTCTTATTTTACGTGCAATGGATTCACCTGGACTAATACATGATTTTCTTTTAGTCTTTCTGGGATTAGGTCTTATATTAGGAGGTTTAGGGGTAGTATTATTTACCAACCCAATTTATTCTGCCTTTTCATTAGGATTCGTTCTTGTTTGTATATCTTTAGTTTATATTTTATCAAACTCTCATTTTGTAGCTGCTGCACAGCTCCTTATTTATGTGGGAGCTATAAATGTTTTAATTATATTTGCCGTAATGTTCATGAATGGTTCAGAATATTACAAAGATTTGAATCTTTGGACTGTTGGAAATGGGGTTACTTCCTTAATTTGTACAAGTATTTTTGTTTCACTAATTACTATTATTCCCGATACGTCATGGTACGGAATTATTTGGACTACAACAAAAAATCAGATTATAGAACAAGATTTGATAAGTAATGGTCAACAAATTGGAATTCATTTAGCAACAGATTTTTTTCTTCCATTTGAATTCATTTCAATAATTCTTTTAGTTGCTTTGATAGGTGCGATTGCTGTGGTTCGTCAGTAAGAAATTTTTCGAATTAATAATCGAAATCAAAATTAAAACTGTTTTCTATGTTATCACATCTCTTTTCCTTCAATTTTATTTAAAGATTATTTATAAAGATTATTTATGTATAAATGTATAAATTCTTTTATTTGATCTATTATCCATATATTTATTTGTTCAGTACTTATGATATTCTTAATCCGAGTCAATCTCAGGTGGAATTGTTGTTCATATTGAAATAAATCGAAATTGAAAAATTGATAAGGAGTTGGTCAATGATGCTCGAGCATGTACTTATTTTGAGTGCCTTTTTATTTTCTATCGGTATCTATGGATTAATCACGAGTCGAAATATGGTTAGAGCCCTTATGTGTCTTGAACTTATACTGAATGCTGTTAATATAAATTTCGTAACATTTTCTGATTTTTTTGATAGTCGCCAACTAAAAGGAAATATTTTTTCAATTTTTGTTATAGCTATCGCAGCCGCTGAAGCAGCTATTGGACTGGCTATTGTTTCGTCAATTTATCGTAACAGAAAATCTACCTGTATCAATCAATCGAATTTGTTGAATAAGTAGTATTAATTGTTATAGAATATAATTTTAATATTTATTAATTTGAGTTGGTATGTATGATATCTAAGTTATCTGATCATGTTTGTGAAAACGTAAGAAATTAAAATATCTTGGCTCTATCTCAGAAGGTGATCCAGAATTGATAAAATTTCTGGTAAATCATTGATTCGTCTGGTTTCTAAATATATGCTGATTCATTTAGAAATTTACTAGATTGAAATTTTATGACGTTAAAAAAATTTTTAATCCAATGTCCCATTCAGTAAAAATTTATGATACATGTATAGGGTGTACTCAATGTGTCCGAGCCTGTCCCACGGATGTATTAGAAATGATACCTTGGGATGGGTGTAAATCCAAGCAAATTGCTTCCGCTCCAAGAACAGAGGATTGTGTCGGTTGTAAAAGATGTGAATCCGCTTGTCCAACAGATTTCTTGAGTGTTCGAGTTTATTTATGGCATGAAACAACTCGAAGCATGGGTCTAGCTTATTGATAGTTTCCAGAAAACCCCACTTGAATACATTTGCTTTTTTGTTTACCGACAAAAACCCGTACTCGAAAAAATATTTTCTAGGACGGGTTTTTACAGTCTAAGCGTATCTTGTCTTTACCACGAATTCTTTTCCTTGGTTAACAATATTTGTAGTTTTACCGATAGCATCGGGTTTATTAATTTTCTTTTTCCCTCATAGAGGAAATAAGGTAATTAGGTGGTATACTTTATATATATGTATAGTAGAGCTCCTTTTAATAACTTATGCGTTCTCTTATTATTTTCAATTTGAGGACCCATTAATACAATTAGCAGAAGATTATAAATGGATCCCGTTTTTTGATTTGTACTGGAGATTGGGAATAGATGGATTTTCTTTAGGACCTATTTTACTGACAGGATTTATCACCACTTTAGCGACTTTAGCGGCTTGGCCGATTACTCGGGATTCCCGATTATTCAATTTTCTGATGTTGGCAATGTATAGTGCTCAAATAGGATTATTTTCATCTCAAGATCTTTTACTTTTTTTTATCATGTGGGAGTTAGAATTACTTCCCGTCTATCTACTTCTTTCCATGTGGGGGGGAAAGAAACGTCTGTATTCAGCTACAAAGTTTATTTTGTATACTGCAGGCGGTTCGGTTTTTTTATTAATGGGAACTTTAGGTATCGCTTTATATGGTTCTAATGAACCAACATTTAATTTTGAAACATCAGCCAATCAATCATATCCTGTGGGACTAGAAATATTTTTCTATATTGGATTTCTTATTGCTTTTGCTGTCAAATCACCGATTATACCCTTACATACATGGTTACCAGACACTCATGGGGAAGCACATTACAGTACTTGTATGCTTCTAGCCGGAATCCTATTAAAAATGGGGGCGTATGGATTGATTCGAATCAATATGGAATTATTACCTCATGCTCATTCTATCTTCTCCCCCTGGTTGATAATAATAGGCGTAATGCAAATAATCTATGCAGCTTCAACATCTCCTGGTCAACGAAATTTAAAAAAAAGAATAGCCTATTCTTCTGTATCTCATATGGGTTTCATAATTATAGGAATTTGCTCTATAAGTGATATGGGACTCAATGGAGCTATTTTACAAATTCTATCCCATGGATTTATTGGTGCTGCACTCTTTTTCTTGGCAGGAACTGGTTATGATAGAATACGTCGTCTTTATCTTGACGAAATGGGCGGAATGGCTCCCTTAATGCCAAAACTATTCACGACCTTCAATATTTTATCACTAGCTTCCCTTGCATTACCGGGCATGAGTGGTTTTTTTGCGGAATTGATAGTCTTTTTTGGACTAATTAGTGGCCAAAAATACCTTTTAACGACAAAAATATTAATTACTATCGTAATGGCAGTTGGAATGATATTAACTCCTATTTATTTATTATCTATGTTACGACAGATGTTCTATGGATACAAACTGTTTAATGCTCCAAACTCTTATTTTTTTGATTCTGGACCTCGGGAATTATTTGTTTCGATCTCTATCCTTCTGCCTGTAATAAGTATTGGTATTTATCCGGATTTCGTTTTCTCATTATCAATTGACAGAGTCGAAGCTATTCTATCTAATTATTTTTATAGATAGTTTTTCTAAAAAAAAAATCCTAGGATTTTTTTTTTTCAAAAATTCAAAATTCTTAGGTTACACAATGAAAAAACTTCTTTTTTACTCTCTTAAATCTTGAATTTTAATTAACAAAAAATGAATTCTAAGCAAAAATTTTTGGCATTTGTGAGAACTTTTTGAATTACCATACTAGTTGATTCAAAAAGTTCTCAACAGCTTACCTGAAGTTTTTTGTCTCTATATTTTGCTGTCCTAGAGAGTTGCATTCGTCAGACTCTTTCTTCAAGTGGTAATTGTTAATGTAAATGAACCATAACTATGTAGTCCTATTCCTAATAAATTAACTCCAAAATAGCATATCCAAATTATAAGAAAACCGATAGAAGCGACAATTGCCGAATTTAAACCCTCAAAATTTTTATTTGTTCGAGTATGAAAAAAAATCGCGAATATGGTCCATGTAATAAACGCCCAAGTTTCCTTTGGGTCCCAATTCCAATATGATCCCCATGCTTCATTAGCCCAGACTGCTCCCGAAAGAATACCTATAGTTAAAAAAAAAAATCCTATACTTATAATCCGATAACTCCAGTCATCTAATTGTTGAATCAATTGAAACCTATAATAATTCTTAGACGAAAGAACGGAAATATTTCTTAAAACATTTTTCCGGTTCGTTATATATTGTATCTCATTAAAGTAAAATGAATCGGGTAATAAATTATTGCTTTTATCAAAAATTCTTATGATTTTTTGAAATCTGATGACTAGAAATGCTACTGATAATAATGATCCACACAAAAGAGCTGCATAGCCCAATATCATCATACTTACGTGCATCATTAACCACTGGGATTGAAGAGCGGGCACTAACATTTCTGATTGATGCATGCCTTTTAAAAGACCTGAAGTGGCAAACCCTTGAGTAAAAAGAGTACTTGGCGCGGTTATTGCGCTTAAATAATTTTTATATTTTTTAAAATACGGAACTATATGAATAGCAGAAAATGCCCATGAAAGAAAGATTAATGATTCATATAAATCACTTAATGGTAAATGTCCACCAAAAAACCAACGAGTAACTAATAATCCTGTTATACAGAAAACAGTAGTTATCATGCCCTTTTCTGACGAATCATAGAGTTCTACGAATTCATCGACCAATAAGGTTATCAAATGAATTGTAATTACAATTGACACGACTGAAAAAGATATATGAGTTAATATATGCTCTAAAGCCGAAACTATCATAAAAAATAAAATAAAAAAGTTATGGGGGTTCCTCTTTTCGTATATATAATTGAAATTAGGAAGTAAAGTCATTATAGGATATATTGTATCCTTTTGAAAATTACAGGATCTAATACCGCTACTCGGACTCGAACCGAGATGCTCTAGCACTGCTTCCTAAGAGCAGCGTGTCTACCAATTTCACCATAGCGGCTTGCTTGAAATTATAATAATCAATTATTATTTAATCGTCGAGCTTTGAGGCAATACTTTACTTTTTACGAAATATTCAAATTCATTACGAAAATTTTATTTAAGAATAAAAACAAATCAAATTTTATGAATTCCAATTTAAATATTTATTACATTCAATAGATTTATCGAAATATTTTATTGCTTAGTTTTTTATTGTGGAAAGAGTTTGAGTTAGGATTTCGAAACATCATTAGATATTCTATCATATAACAACAAAATTTCTAGTTCTGCTACGTACTTAAAAAAAAATTGTCTTTACTTTATCCGAAAGCTTCTTTTTTTTTAATAGATTTTTCCTATTCGCTTCCTTAATCTATATATTAAATCTGAAAATTATACTCTTTTCATCAAAAAAGCCTATCCGACTTATTTCTATCTTTTTTCATCATATTAAATATATAAAAAAATACATCAATAAAGTTTAAGAACCTAAATTTTTTTTTATCCTGTAACTTTTTTTTTCGTATAATTTGTCAAACTCAACGAAAAAGTATATCTAATTCAAATTGAATTTGAAAATACAAATGAGACTATTAATTAATTTGTTAAAAAAAATAAAAAATTTTAAGTAATTTTTTGAATAATAATGGCTTTCTAGTTAGTTAGAATAAGTATTTTTTTATTTTCAGTAGTATCTTTATTTGACGAATTCGAACTTTTTGATTTTAATATGTGAATTTTTTTATTTTTAATTGATAATAATTAAATAATTAAAAATAGAAATATAAAATTGGATTTCATTTTTATATACTTTGTATTTTTTCTTTTTCATTTATTTTCTTTATTGACTGATTTAAAATAAAAAGATATAAGAGCTGATAAATCAGAAACACGAAATAATTAATTAGTAATTAAAAAAGTTTTTGTTATGGAACATATATATCAATATTCATGTATCATACCTTTCCTTACATTCCCAGTACCTATGTTAATAGGAACAGGACTTCTCCTTTTTCCGGTGACAACAAAAAAACTTCGTCGTATGTGGGCTTTTCCAAGTGTTTTATTGTTAAGTATAGTTATGATTTTTTCACTTGATCTGTCTATTCAGCAAATAAATAGCAGTTTTATTTATCAACATATATGGTCATGGACCATCAATAATGATTTTTCTTTAGAGTTCGGACACTTGATTGACCCACTTACTTCTATTTTGTTAATATTAATTACTACAGTTGGAATTATGGTTCTTTTTTATAGTGATAATTATATGTCTCATGATCAAAGCTATTTGAGATTTTTTGCTTATATGAGTTTTTTCAATACTTCAATGTTGGGATTAGTTACTAGTTCGAATTTGATACAAATTTATATTTTTTGGGAATTAGTTGGCATGTGTTCTTATCTTTTAATAGGTTTTTGGTTCACACGACCTAGTGCATCGAATGCTTGTCAAAAAGCATTTGTAACTAATCGTGTAGGGGATTTTGGTTTATTATTAGGAATTATTGGTCTTTATTGGATAACGGGCAGCTTCGAATTTCGAGATTTGTTCAAAATAGTCACTAACTTGATTTATAATAATCAAGTTAATCTTGTATTCGTTACTTTGTGTACCTTTTTCTTATTTTCCGGTGCAATTGCTAAATCAGCACAATTTCCTCTTCATGTATGGTTGCCCGATGCCATGGAAGGCCCTACTCCGATTTCGGCTCTGATACATGCTGCTACTATGGTAGCGGCGGGAATTTTTCTTGTAGCTCGACTTTTTACTCTTTTCCTAGTCATACCTTACATAATGAATTTAATAGCTTTGATAGGCATAATCACAGTCTTTTTAGGAGCTACTTTAGTTCTTGCTAAAAAAGATATTAAGAGAGGTTTAGCTTATTCTACAATGTCTCAATTGGGTTATATGATGTTAGCTCTAGGTATGGGGTCTTATCGAGGTGCTTTATTTCATTTGATTACTCATGCCTATTCGAAAGCATTGTTGTTTTTAGGGTCTGGATCTATTATTCATTCAATGGAAGCTATTGTTGGTTATTCTCCAAATAAGAGTCAAAATATAGTTCTTATGGGTGGTTTAACAAAACATATTCCAATTACAAAAACTTCTTTTTTATTAGGAACATTTTCGCTTTGTGGTATTCCACCCTTCGCCTGTTTTTGGTCCAAAGATGAAATTCTTAATGATAGTTGGTTGTATTCACTTAGTTTCGCAATAATAGCTTGGTTCACTGCGGGATTAACTGCATTTTATATGTTTCGGATTTATTTATTTATTTTTGAAGGATATTTCAATCTTAATTTTAAAAATTACAATGGGAAAAAAAACAGTTCATTTTATTCAATATCTTTATGGGGTAAAGAAGGATCAAAAACATTTAACAAAAATTTTTGTTTATTACCTTTATTACCAATGAATAATAATGACAGGACTTCTTTTTTTTGGAAGAACACATATAAAATTGATGTTAATATACGAAATATGACATGGCCCTTTATTACTATTCCTAATTTTAACACTAAAAGTCTTTTTTTCTACCCAAGGGAATCCGATAATACTATGT